AAGCATGAATTCCACTTTCGCTTTAAAGAGACATGCGATAAAAATAGCCCTGTTTATGAAAGTTCTTATCTGGATGGGAATCAAGAAAATTCAAAATTCAAAATATTTCAATTATTGAAAGAAAAAGATGAAAAATTGATCTTAGGTTTTGAAAAACCAGTTTTGACTCTTCTTTTCGACTATAAACGATGGACTCGTCCAGTTCGATATAAAAAAAATAATAAATTTGAAAATGCTGTTAAAAATGAAATGTCACACTATTTTTTTTATACATGTCGAAATGATGGAAAAGAAAGGATATCTTTTACATATCCAGCAAGTTTGTCAACTTTTTTTGAAGAAATAAAAAAAAAAATTGATTTTTTCACAAAAGAAAAACCGGGCTCTCATGAATTTTATACAGACTGGAATTACACTAATGACCAAAAAAGTAAAAACTTAACCAAGGAGTTTAGAAATAGAATTGAAAGTTTAGATAAAGGATCTATTATTCTGACTATACTCGAAAAACGAACTCAATTGTACAACGATAAGACTAAAAAAAAATACTTACATCAAATATATGATCCTTTATTACATGGGCTTTATCGTGGAAGACTGAAAAAAAAAATTTCACCCGTTATCAAAAATAAGATAGGAATGCTTTGGATAAATAAGATTCACAATATCATTCTTATTAATGATTATGACGAATTTGAACAGACAAAAGTTAGTCAAAAATCATTTTCAAGAGAAGCGGTAGGGTCTTTAGTTACAGAACACGAACGGGAACAAATTGATTCGAAAGAGCGAATAAAAATTTTAAATTTTTTATTCCATGCAGTTATAAGCGATTCCAACGATAAAAAATTTAGAAAAAGAGCGATAAAAGAAATTAGTAAAAGAGTTCCCCGGTGGTCATACAAATTATTCAACAATTTTGACCGCGAGCTAGGAAAATACGAAGAAAATGTAAAAGGGGAACATCCTTTTCGTTCACGAAAAGCCAAACGGTTAGTTGTTTCTGTTAATCATCAGAAAAAAGAAGATGTGACTTTTCCACATTATTTGAAACAATCAGATTTTCGTCGATATATAATCAAAGGTTCCCTGCGCACACAAAGACGTAAAATGGTTATTTGGAAACCGGTTCAAGCAAATGTGCATTCACCTCTTTTTTTGAACAGAATAGACAAAGCCTTTTATTTCTCTTTTGATATTTTCGGGCCGATAAAAGTAATTTTTAGAAATTCTATGTGGAAAAATAACGACCAAAAATTTTCTGATTCTACAAATCAGAAGCCAAGAAACTTGGATAAAAAAAGAAAAAAGAAGCCAAAAAAAGAAAGATATACAAGACAAAAAAAGGTACGTATCAAACAAGCAGAAGGCTGGGATAACCATTTCCTCACTCGAGTACTAAGAAGTTCTATGTTAATAATTCAATTGATTCTTAGAAAATATATTCTATTACCTTCATTAATACTAGCAAAAAATTTTGGTCGAATCCTATTATTTCAAAATCCCGAGTGGTCCGAGGATTTTCAGGATTGGAGCCGGGAAATTTATGTTAAGTGTACTTATAGTGGTGTTAATTTATCTGAAACAGAATTTCCGAAAAACTGGTTAACAGAAGGTATTCAGATAAAGATCCTATTCCCCTTTCGCCTGAAACCCTGGCACAGATCGAAGATAGAATCCTTTCAGAAAGATGCAAAAGGTGAACAAGAACAAGAAATTGATTTTTGTTTTTTAACAGTTTTGGGATTGGAAACTGAAACGCCCTTTGGTTCTCCCCGAAAACGACGTTCGTTTTTTGAACCCATTTTTAACGAACTAAAAAAAAATATATTTCAAATATTGAAAACTAAGTTTTTTATAGTTTTAAGGGTTTTCAACAAAGGAAAAATAAAAGAACTTTCAAAAAGAAACTTGAGAAAAATCGATGAATTGGGTGAAACTCAAAAAAATTTGATACTCAATAATCAGAAGATTCACGAATCGTCCATTGAAATTGGATCTATGGATTGGCCAAATCTATCCCAGGCAAAAAAAAAAATGAAAGATATGACTAATCAAACAAGCCGAATACGAAATCAAATATCTAAAATTACAAAAGCAAAAAAAAAAGGATCGCTAACTCAAGAAACAAATATTCGTTCGAACAACGCAATTTATTCTGCTACGATATTAGACCCATCAAAAAAAATTTGGCAGATAGTCAAAAAAATAAATACTCGATTAGCCCGTAAATCCTATTTTTTTGTAAAATTTTTTATTGAAAAATTTTACAAAAAAATATTTCTAGCTACACTTACTATTCCAAAAATCAATGCGAAATCTTTTGGTGAATCAACAAAAAATAAAATTCAAATTATTGAGAAAAACATCTACAATAATGAAGAAAATTCGGAAATAATTAATAAAAGAAATCAAAATGGAATTCCCTTTCTTTCAACTGTCAAAAAATCATTTTTGAAGATTAGTAATAAGAATTCAAAAAATTTTTCTAATTTGTCGTCCTTTTCACAATCACAAACATACGTATTTTTAAAATTGTTACAAGCCCCAACTTTTTACTTTTATAAATTAAGACCTATTCTTCAATATCACAAAACATCTAAATTTCTTAAGAATGAAATAAAAGATTTTTTTGACAAACACGGAATATTTAATTACCAATTAAGACATAAACCCTTTTGGCATTTTGGAAGGAATTTATGGAAAAACTGCTTAAGCAATCATTATCAATATGATTTCTATCGCTATCGGATTAAATGGGCTAGATTCGTACCCCAAGAATTCCGAAATAGAGCCCATCAACACCCTATGACTCAAAATAATGATTTAACTAAAAGAGATTCATATAAAAAAAATGGATTAACTCATTACGAAAAGCAACTTTTTTTTAAAGCAGGCTCATTACGTAATCAAAAATCGAATTTTAAAAAACACTATAGATATTATCGTTTATCATATAAATCGATTAATTATGAAGATACGAAAAACTCATATATTGATAGATCACTAAAAAAAATAAAAAATAAACAAGAGTATTATTATAATTACAATATAAAGAAAGGAAATTTATTTCCTATGCTAGAAGCTATCCCTATCAATAATTATCTAGGAGAAGATAATATTATAGATAGGGACAAATTCTTGTATCGAAAATATTTTGATTGGAGAATTCTTAATTTTTTTCTTAGAAATAAGGTCCATATTGAAGCCTGGGTTGATATGGATACGGGTACCTGCATCAATCAAAATACTAAGACCGGGTCTGCTAATTATAAAAAAATTGATACAATTAATAAAAGGGACCCTTTTTATCTTACAATTCATCAAGATGAAGAAATAAACCCATCCACCAAAAAAAAAACACTTTTCGATTGGATGGGAATGAATGAAGAAATACTAAGTTGTCCTATATCAAACCTGGAACCTTGGTTCTTTCCAGAATTTGCGCTACTTTTTAATGCATACAGAACAAAATCATGGGTCATACCAATAAAACTACTTCTTTTGAATTTGAATGAAAATGGAAATAAAATTCGAACCAGAAAAAAAGAAGCGAATCCTTTTATATCATCGACTCAAAAAGAATATCTTGAATTGTCGAATCAAAGTCAAGAAGAAAAAGAGCTCGCAGACCAAGAAAATCCTGGATCAGATGCACAAAAGAAAATAAGTCTTGGATCAGTTCTCTCAAACCACGAAAAAGATGTTGAAAAAAATTCTACGAGATCGGACATGAAAAAACGTATAAAGAAAAAGAAATACAAGAGAGAAACAGAAGTACAACTTGATTTCTTCCTAAAAAAATATTTGTGTTTGCAATTGAGATGGAGAGGTACTGTTTCTTTCAGGGATAAAATACTCAATGATATGAAAGTATATTGTTACCTGGTTCGACTGATAAATCCTAGCGACCTTGCTATAACCTCTATTAAAGGAGGAGAAATTGGTTTGGCTATTTTGATCACTAATAAGGATTTCGCTCTTACAGAATTGACGAAAGGGGGAATGCTTATTATCGAACCTCGTCGTTTGTCTGTAAAAAATGATGGCCAATTTATTATATATCAAATCGTAGGTATTTCATTGGTTCATAAGAATAAGCGCAAAATTACTAAAGGATACCACGAAAAAGGCTATGTTGATAAAAAAATTTTTAATGAATTTATTGCAAAACATCAAAAAATGACTGGAAATAGAAACAAAAATCATTATGATTTGCTTGTTCCTGAAAATATTTTATTCCCTAAACCTAGTAGAGAATTAAGAACTCTAATTTGTTTTAATTCGAAGAATCAAAACGTTATGGAGAGAAATCCAGGATTTTGTACTAACGTAGGTTACTTTTTGCATAAAAACAAAAATTTTTCTAAAGAGAAAAATCAACTAATTAAATTAAATTTCTTTATTTTTATTTGGCCCAAATCTCGATTAGAAGATTTAATTTGTATGAATCGCTATTGGTTTAATACCAATAATGGGAGTCGTTTTAGTATGGTAAGGATACATATGTATCCACGATTGAAAATTTGTTAATAGTGTGCTTTTCCTATCGATCATATCCCAAACATGGGACATAAAAACAAAGAAATGGATACATGTCGTGTCTTTCATTCCCGATAATGATTTTTTACCAAGTTCAGAACGAACTTAAGATTATTCTATATATCAAATTCAAGTAACTAGTCTTATTATTACTGATCAATAAAATTCATCTTCAAAAAAGGAGAGAGAGGGGGTTTCATTTTATGGTAAAAAACTCATTCGTCTTAGTTATGGTTCAAGAAAAAAAAGAAGAAAACTGTGGATCGGTTGAATTTCAAGTATTCCGTTTCACTAATAAGATACGGAGACTTACTTCACATTTAGAATTGCACAGAAAGGACTATTTATCTCAAAGGGGTCTACGAAAAATTTTGGAAAAACGCCAACGTCTCCTAGCATATTTGTTAAAGAAAAATAGAGTACGTTATAAAGAATTAATTAATAAGTTGAATATTCGGGAGTCAAAAAATCGTTAATTTGAAAAACAATTTCTAATTATTTGATTTTGAACCTTGATGAACTTCTTGTTGTTTTCAACAATTCATGTAGGAATGAATCAAGTAAAAACATATGAGTATACTAGCTACAGAAAAAGAATTTATGATAGTCAATATGGGACCTCACCACCCATCAATGCACGGCGTTCTTCGTCTCATCGTTACTCTAGATGGTGAAGATGTTATTGACTGTGAACCAATATTGGGTTATTTACACCGAGGGATGGAAAAAATTGCGGAAAACCGAACAATTATACAATATCTGCCTTATGTAACCCGTTGGGATTATTTAGCTACTATGTTCACCGAAGCAATAACTGTAAATGGACCCGAACTGTTAGGAAATATTCAAGTGCCAAAAAGAGCCATCTATATCCGAGTAATTATGTTGGAGTTGAGCCGTATAGCTTCCCATCTGTTATGGCTTGGCCCTTTTATGGCAGATATTGGTGCACAGACTCCTTTCTTCTATATTTTCAGAGAAAGAGAATTAGTATATGATCTCTTCGAAGCTGCCACCGGTATGAGGATGATGCATAATTATTTTCGTATCGGAGGAATAGCGGCTGATTTACCCCACGGTTGGATAGATAAATGTTTGGATTTCTGCAATTATTTTTTAACGGGAGTTGCTCAATATCAGAAACTTATTACACAAAACCCCATTTTTTTAGAACGAGTTGAAGGAGTAGGCATTATTGGTGGAGAAGAAGCAATAAATTGGGGTTTATCCGGACCAATGCTACGAGCGTCTGGAATAGAATGGGATCTTCGTAAAGTTGATCATTATGAGTGTTATGACGAATTTGATTGGGAAGTCCAATGGCAAAAAGAAGGAGATTCATTAGCTCGTTATTTAGTCCGAATCGGTGAAATGACCGAATCTATAAAGATTATTCAACAGGCTTTAGAAGGAATTCCGGGGGGACCCTATGAAAATTTAGAAATCCGATGTTTTGATAGAGAAAATGATCCAGAATGGAATGATTTTGAAGATCGATTCATTAGTAAAAAGCCTTCTCCAAGTTTTGAATTGACGAAACAAGAACTTTATGTGAGAGTCGAAGCCCCAAAAGGAGAATTGGGAATTTTTCTGATAGGAGATCAAAGTGGTTTTCCTTGGAGATGGAAAATTCGCCCACCGGGTTTTATCAATTTGCAAATTCTTCCTCAGTTAGTTAAAAGAATGAAATTGGCTGATATTATGACAATATTAGGTAGTATCGATATTATTATGGGGGAAGTTGATCGTTGAAATGATAATTGATAGAACAGAAGTACAAGATATCAATTCTTTTTCTAGATTGGAATCCCTACAAGAGGTCTATGGGATCATGTGGACGCTTGCCCCTATTTTAACTCCTGTAGTGACAATCCCAATGGGTGTCCTAGTAATTGTGTGGTTAGAAAGAGAAATATCTGCAGGAATACAACAACGTATTGGGCCTGAATACGCCAGTCCATTGGGAATTCTTCAAGCTTTAGCAGATGGTACAAAACTACTTTTCAAAGAAAACCTTCTTCCATCTAGAGGAAATAGTAGTTTATTCAGTATTGGACCATCTATAGCAGTCATAGTAATTCTACTAAGTTCTTCAGTAATTCCTTTTAGTTATAACCTTGTTTTAGCTGACGTTAATATCGGTATTTTTTTATGGATTGCCATTTCAAGTATTTCTCCTATTGGACTTATTATGTCAGGATATGGATCAAATAATAAATATTCCTTTTTAGGCGGTCTGCGAGCTGCTGCTCAATCGATTAGTTATGAAATACCATTAATTTTATGTGTTTTATCAATATCTCTACGTGCGATTCGCTAAAACCTAAGCTTTTCATTTTCCTATTGTTTTTCTTTTGGTTTTAGAGAAAAAAAAAAGAACTTCAATAGAAGAATAATAGAAGAATCGAAATCTTCCGTTTTTTATTCATGTATTTATTCTTTAGGTTAATAAATTAGGTTAATAAAAGAAATTTGATAGTTATATATGAGTGAAAGAAAACAACTTTGCAATTCGCAGTACAAGTGTCTTAAGTCTCATTTCCTATGTACAGGCGTTAATAGTAAGTAAACAAAGTAAAAGCGTAGGAAGCCCTTACCCCAAGATTAGTTGATTGATCATCCTAACTTGAAGCGGGCTCAAAAGACCAACCCGATGGAATTTTCATCAACGTTTGTAGATATAATAATGCATATAGATTACGGGGGTTGAAAACAAAAAATGGGTGGATAGGAAGGAACACCAAAAAACACACAACGGGTTAGTAATGTAGATTATGATTATGTCAATTATCAAAAAGTATACTTCCGCATAACATAAAAAGAAGACTAATTGGGGCTTTAAATTGGTAGAAATGATCAGGTAGTACTCCCCACAATTCCGATCCAGAGTATGCTCCTATCCGCTAATTAAAAAAATAACTATCAAGAACGAAATAATCCTTTCCCCCCTTTTTAAGTTTTAAGCCCCCTTTTCTATCAGAAAAAAGAATAGGAACAAAAAAAAAAAAAAATAGAAAAAATACAATTCCAATAGGAAACGATCCTTTTATTCGTTCTTTCATATATTGATGAAATGAAATTCGGGTCATCATTCATGAACTAGTAGAATGGCGAATTCATTTTTGTAAGCTAAACTAAAAGGATGGGTTGAAATATCTATTTCTATTTCGACAAAGAGTATTTTATTGAAGGGTTGATTAAGTTATTACTCAACACAGCAAAATTGAAATTCTTAAAGGATGAGATTAATTCCAAAATCGTTTTTTTATCCTTAGAGTAGACAGAATTCCTGTGGTATAATTTTGGAACCTCCGCTAGATTTTAACTTTATCTATCCTATAACCATATGAAGATAACTAATACTGGTCCCGTTCTTACATTTATTTGTGGCCTTGAGGAGCCGTATGAGGTGAAAATCTCATGTACGGTTTTGTAATAGCGACGGCAACCTAATGTTACCGCCGACTATAATTATCTAACAGTTCAAGTACAGTTGATATAGTTGGGGCACAATCAAAATATGGTTTTTGGGGGTGGAATTTGTGGCGTCAACCTATAGGGTTTATCGTTTTTCTGATTTCTTCCCTAGCGGAATGCGAGCGATTACCTTTTGATTTACCAGAAGCCGAAGAAGAACTAGTAGCGGGTTATCAAACCGAATATTCAGGAATCAAATTTGGTTTATTTTACGTTGCTTCCTATCTAAATCTATTAGTTTCCTCATTATTTGTAACAGTTCTTTACTTGGGGGGTTGGAATCTTTCCATTCCATACGTATTTGTTCCTGAACTATTTGAAATACAAAAAGTAGATGGAATCTTTGGAACAACAATTAGTATCTTTATTACATTAGCCAAAACTTATTTGTTCTTGTTCTTTACAATTACAACAAGATGGACTTTACCAAGACTAAGAATGGACCAACTATTAAATCTTGGCTGGAAATTTCTTTTACCTATTTCTCTCGGTAATCTATTATTAACAACTTCTTCCCAACTCCTTTCGTTATAAAAAAAGGAATAGAATATTCACTACTTGTTTCAAACAAGAGAAAGAAAGAAACTCAAATTATTCATAGATATTCACGATATGTTTCCTATGGTAATTGGTTTCACGAATTATGGTCAACAAACAATACGAGTTGCAAGGTACATCGGTCAAAGTTTCATGATTACTTTATCCCAAGCAAATCGGTTACCTGTAACTATTCAATATCCTTATGAAAAATTAATGACATCGGAGCGGTTTCGCGGCCGAATCCATTTTGAATTTGATAAATGTATTGCTTGTGAAGTATGCGTTCGCGTATGTCCTATCGATCTGCCTGTTGTTGATTGGAAATTTGAAAGAGATATTCGAAAGAAACGATTACTTAATTACAGTATTGATTTTGGAATTTGTATTTTTTGTGGTAACTGTGTTGAGTATTGTCCAACAAATTGTTTATCAATGACTGAAGAATATGAACTTTCTACTTACGACCGTCACGAATTGAATTATAATCAAATTGCATTAGGTCGATTACCGATGTCAGTAATTGAAGATTTGACAATTCGACCAGTGTTGAATTTACCTCAAAGAAAAAATAACTAAACCTTTTAATTTTGAATTATTAAGATCCCATTTTGGTATATTTGGTATAAAGGAATAAGGTTTTTCTTTGCTTGAACAATAACTCCAAATCCCAACTGTTGATTGGTTGATGAGAAGTCCAACTTAATTTGTATTGAAATGAAATAATATATACACCAAAACTTTTTGAAACTATATTATATAGCTTAAATTGACATTTCGAATAAAGAAAAGAACGAAATTGATCCAATAACAGTATCCACACCAATTCCCACTTAATAGATTTGAATTTCATTCAATTGGAATTGGGAATGTCTCATAAAAAAACATGCCTGGTCGGTTCAATAAGTTCATGAAAAAGATTTCGATTTATTTATCTTATTTTAATATAATGGATTTGCCTGGACCAATACACGATTTTCTTGTAGTTTTTCTGGGATCAGGTCTTATATTAGGAGGTTTCGGGGTGGTATTATTTAGCAACCCCATTTATTCTGCCTTTTCCTTGGGATTGGTTCTTGTTTGTATATCCTTATTCTATATTCTATCAAATTCCCATTTTGTAGCTGCCGCGCAACTCCTTATTTACGTGGGAGCTGTAAATGTTTTAATCATATTTGCTGTAATGTTCATGAATAGTTCAGACTATTCCAAAGATTTTCATTCGAATCTTTGGACTGTTGGTCACGGACTTACTTCCCTGGTTTGTACAAGTATTTTGTTTGCAATAATCGCTACTATTCTAGATACGTCGTGGTACGGGATTATTTGGACTACACGACCCAACCAGATTGTCGAACAAGATTTGATAAGTAATAGTCAACAAATTGGAATTCATTTATCAACAGACTTTTTTCTTCCATTTGAACTAGTTTCAATAATTCTTTTAGTTGCTTTGATAGGCGCAATTGCCGTGGCTCGTCAGTAACAAATCTTTAGAACTAGAAACAGAAATCCCAATTCGACCTTTTATGTGTTATCACATCCATTTCTCTTAAATTCTTTAAAGTCGAATTGAATACTATTCATGGATGACCCGAAAAAAATCAAAGTTTTTGTGTATTCAATCTATTATCAAATAGATTCTTTTGTTCTGTACTTGGTATATTTGAAGCTATCATTGGTCTATTTGAAGCTATCAAATCACTTGCATTTTTGTTCATATTGAAATAAATCAAAATTGGTACGGAGTTGATCAATGATGCTCGAGGATGTACTTGTTTTGAGTGCCTATTTATTTTCTATTGGTATCTATGGATTGATTACGAGCCAAAATATGGTTCGGGCTCTGATGTGTCTTGAACTTATACTAAATGCAGTTAATATCAATTTCGTAACATTCTCTTATTTTTTTGATAGTCGACAATTAAAAGGAGATATTTTCTCAATTTTTGTTATAGCTATTGCAGCCGCCGAAGCAGCTATCGGATCAGCTATTGTTTCGTCAATTTATCGTAACAGAAAATCGACTCGTATCAATCAATCGACTTTGTTGAAGTAGTATTTAGAAATCCTAATCATAGTATTCATCACTTCGGCTTTAGGCTATATAATATGCACTAACCTCGATCATGTTTGTAAAACCGGAAGAAATCAAAGTATCCTTGTTCCTTCTTAGGAGTTGATCCAGAAGTGCTAAAAATTCTGCTAAATCATTGATTCATCTGGTGTTTAAATATACGATATTTCAAAATCGACTAGATCGAAAATTAAAAAATTCAAAACATAAATTGATAGATCCAATGTCACATTCAGTAAAGATTTATGATACATGTATAGGGTGTACTCAATGTGTCCGAGCTTGTCCTACAGATGTATTAGAAATGATACCTTGGGACGGATGTAAAGCAAAGCAAATTGCTTCTGCTCCAAGAACAGAAGATTGTGTTGGTTGTAAGCGATGCGAATCCGCCTGTCCAACAGATTTCTTGAGTGTTCGGGTTTATTTATGGCATGAAACAACTCGAAGCATGGGTCTAGCTTATTGATATTGATTGATATTGACACGTTCCAAAAAACCCACTTGAATCTGTTTTGAATACAGTTTCGTTTTTTTTTACCGATTGCCGACAAAAACCCGTCCTCGAAACTAAAAAATAGAATATATTCTTACTTTTTTCTTTTTCGAGGACGGGTTTTTCTGGGCCAAGTGTATCTTGTCTTTACCACGAATTATTTTCCTTGGTTAACACTAATTGTAGTTTTTCCAATAGCCGCGGGTTCTTTAATTTTCTTTCTTCCTCATAGAGGAAATAAGGTGACTAGAGGATATACAATATATATATGTGTCTTAGAACTCCTTCTAACGACCTATGCATTCTGTTCTAATTTCCAATTTGATGATCTATTAATCCAGCTGGCCGAGGATGCTAAATGGATCACCTTTTTTGATTTTGACTGGCGGTTGGGAATAGATGGACTTTCCATAGGACCCGTTTTACTGACGGGATTTATCACTACTTTAGCTACTGGAGCGGCTCGGCCAGTTACTCGGAATTCCCGACTATTCCATTTCCTGATGCTAGCGATGTACAGCGGTCAAATAGGATCATTTTCTTCGCGAGATCTTTTACTTTTTTTCATCATGTGGGAATTAGAATTAATTCCCGTTTATCTACTTCTGGCCGCGTGGGGTGGAAAGAAACGTCTTTATTCAGCCACAAAATTTATTTTGTACACTGCAGCAGGTTCCGTTTTTCTTTTAATAGGAGTTTTGGGTATCGGTTTATATGGTTCCAATGAACCAACATTAAATTTAGAAACATTAGTTAATCAATCGTATCCTGTGGCACTGGAATTAATATTCTATATTGGATTTTTTATTGCTTTTGCTATCAAATTACCGATTATACCCTTCCATACGTGGTTACCAGACACCCACGGAGAGGCACATTACAGTACTTGTATGCTTCTGGCCGGAATCTTATTAAAAATGGGAGCGTATGGGTTGATTCGGATCAATATGGAACTATTACCGCACGCCCATTCTATATTTTCCCCCTGGTTTATGATAGTAGGTGCCGTGCAAATAATTTATGCAGCTTCAACATCTCCCGGACAACGGAATTTAAAAAAAAGAATAGCCTATTCCTCTGTCTCTCATATGGGTTTCATAATTCTAGGAATTGGATCGATAACCGATACAGGACTCAACGGAGCCATTTTACAAATAATTTCTCATGGGTTTATTAGTGCTGCACTTTTTTTCTTGGCAGGAACAAGTTATGATAGAATACGTCTTGCTTATCTCGACGAGATGGGTGGACTGGCTATCACAATTCCAAAGATATTCACACTATTCAGTATCTTATCCATGGCTTCGCTTGCACTGCCCGGCATGAGTGGTTTTGTTGCGGAATTTATAGTATTTTTGGGAATAATTACCAGCCAAAAATTTTTTTTAATGCCAAAAATACTAATCACTTTTGTAATGGCAATTGGAATGATATTAACTCCTATTTATTCATTATCTATGTTACGGCAAATGTTCTATGGGTACAAGTTATTTAATGCCCCACCAAACTCTTCTTTTTTTGATTCGGGTCCCCGGGAGTTATTTGTTTTGATCTCTATTCTTATACCCGTAATAGGTATTGGTATTTATCCGGATTTCGTCCTCGCACTATCTGTGGACAAGGACGAAGCTATTCTATCTAATTTTTTTTTATAGATAGTTTGCACGACTAAAAAAAAAAAGAAAAAAGAAATCCCATGATTAAAAAAAAAAGTTCGGTAGGCAATGAACAAGGAAATTTTTTTCTCCTCTTCAATTTCAGTTAAAAAAAAAACAAGAAGTAAAATAATCGCATTTTACTTGTGATCAAACGTCAAAGGCGTTTGTAAGAACCTTTTGAATCGGCATACTTGCTTGATTCAAAAGGTTCTCGATTCTTACACTAACACTAAGTTTCGTTTTGATCTATGCACTTTGTCTTGATCAAGCCCTTTCCTCAATTCAAGTAGATGTTAATTAAATGAACCATAACTGTGTAACCCTATTCCTAATAGATTGACCCCGAAATAGCATACCCAAATTATAAGAAATCCCGTAGAAGCAACAATTGCGGAATTTACACTTTCAAAATTTTTATTTGTTTGAGTATGTAAATAAATCCCGAATATAGTCCAAGTAATAAATGCCCAAGTTTCTTTTGGATCCCAATTCCAATAAGAACCCCACGCCTCATTAGCCCATACTGCTCCCGAAAGAATCCCAATGGTTAAAAAGATAAATCCTAAACTAATAATACGATAACTCCAACGATCCAATTGTTGAATCACTTGATACCTGTAATAATTTCTAGCAGAAAAGGTATTTAGTAAAACATTCTTTTTTTCGTTTTGGTAGATTTCACCGAAGCAAAACGACTCATTTACATTTAACAAATTTGTTCTTTCCAACAAAATCCTTATAACTTGTCGAAATGTAATGACTAGAAGAGCCATGGATAATAAGGATCCACATACAAGAGCTGCATAGCCCAATACCATCATACTTACGTGCATCATTAACCACCGGACTTGGAGAGCAGGTACTAATATTCCGGATTGATGCATTTTAGTTACAAAACCCGAAGTCGCAAAGCCTTGGGTAAAAATAGCACTTGGTGTCGTTATAGCGCTTAAATGATTTTTATTATTTTGAAAATCCAAAATCCTATGAATAATGGAAAAATTCCATGAAAGAAAGATTAATGATTCATATAAATCACTTAATGGGAAATGCCTCGAGTAAACCCAACGGGTGATTAATAATCCTGTTAGACAGAAAGCGGTAGCTATCATCCCCTTTTCTGATGAATCATATAGTCCTCTTATTTCATCGACTAATAAGGTTAGTAAATAGAGTGGAATTCCAATTGAAACCACCGAAAAGGATATATGCGTTAATATATGCTCTAACGTTAAAAAGATCATAAAAAAAAAAAAAAAAAAAAAAAAATGAAAAATGAGAATACCTCAAATATGCGGAATGGAAATCATCAATTAAATTCCTTAGAGTACCTTTTGTATATCTTTTTGGAGATACTATGCCGCCACTCGGACTCGAACCGAGATGCTCTCGCACTGCTTCCTAAGAGCAGCGTGTCTACCGATTTCACCATAGCGGCTTTCTCGAAATCATAATAACCTATTGTTAGTCAATTGTCGAGATTGAAATGGAGATTTAAAGATTCCACCTTTTGTTGTCTTATTTAATTATTTAAGGTTTCAGGGTTATTTAACTTAACTTTCATAGTTTCTGGTTTAATATTTAATAAACTAGAACTGTTGGAACAACTGAGTTAGAACTTCAATCCATGGAACAACTCAAAAAGGGGTTCTTTCCATTTTTGCATTTTTTCTAATTTTTGTGCTTGGGTTGTCGCAATTGGTAGGTTTTTTTCAGTATTCATTTGTACTAAGATTGAGCAAATTACGTAGGTACTGGGATGGTCGTATTAGAAAAGAAACAATAACAAAAATTTAATTTCTATCGTAATTGAATTGTACCCTACTTCAAAAAAATCTTTCTAAATTCGAATTCAAAAATGTATATTTTGCTAGATTCTCCCCGGCAAATATATAATTTTTTTAATCACTTAATAATTTTACACTATTCACAATGTCTGCCTAAACACGAAGGGGTGCTTTTGGCGATTGAAGTCCAAGTGCATGGTATATGGTTATATATAGCTTCAGAAAAATAATAATTTAGAAAGTTCAAAAAAAAATTCTTGTTGTTTAGGGCGTATGGTGGGGTGATGGGGAAAATAAGAATCCCCATCCTGGGAAGACAAAAACTATTCAAATAAAACGAAAGGTGAAACTTTCAAGTTTATCTTAATTCCGTTTTGAAATAATTCCGTTTTGAAATCAAAAAAAAGTACTTTTTTTTGATTATTTTTATTTTTTTTAGTTTTCAAATTCAGTAGACAAATCAATCGGTTCAAAACATTCGGAAAAGGGGCTGGTTTCTTACTTTTTTAGACTTTTCTATAGTCTAAAGGCTAAACATAATTAACTCATTTTGGATTTTTGAGTCAGACGTATTCAGATTATTCCAACGTTTTCTTATTTATTTGTTTTACAAAAAAACTTTGTGAATTCCCAATAGAAAGGGATTTCGCTAAGGAAAAAGCCTTCGATGTTGACCAATACCCTCCCTTTTTCCAAATATTCTTACGAATATGGTTTTTTAATATAGAAGTACGTTTTTTTGGAATTGCCATTCAAAAAAGAAAAGATTTTTCGTTGCTGAAATGGAATGTGAAAGACATCTATTGTTAAAATAAATCATTTTTTGCTTTTACTATTTATTTCATTATCTGTGTATTTTTTCTAAAGGTAGTTAGTTTAGAGAAAAAATAAATAAATAGAAATACGTAAGAATGGCATAAAATCTTACTCGAAAAAAAAACAACAGAATAGGGGATTTTGTAAATTTTTATTCTAGAAATATCGGGGAAAAAGAAAATTTTTATTTCGTAGTTATTGTCGGTATCGTTCTATACCTATTCAAATCGATATCTATAGGGTGGATTGTGCCATATAATCGAAATAGAATTATAGAATTGGTTGAGGTTGATAAAAAAAAAGAAAAAAGGCCCGTCCGCGTTTATCTTTGTTTATTTTTAGTATGCTATATTTATACATTAACTAGACATTGAATGGGTTTTATCGTCCTAATCTTTTTTTGCTTTTTGTTTTTTTAGAAATTGGTTATTTAATGCCATTTATTGTAATGCAAAACAATCAATACGTTCCGAGATGAACTAGTTAATGATTGTGAATAAACAAAAAAGAAACAAATTAAAAATACCTAGTTCGTAGTTTATTGGGGAACGCTCTGAGTCAGCCTATTGATTTCTATCAAACTGAATTTAATGTAATTCTTTAGTCTTGATCTAGGTACATAAATTGGTGTAATTAGGGAATAATAATTGCAATTAGAAATTGTTCAATCTTCATAAAAATCTTACTTAGTATAAAGTATAAAATAATTATTTAGTTTTGACTAGTGACTTAGTTAGAACATTTGATTGCTTTGAACTTTTCATTTTTTTTTTTTAAGTTGTTGGGAAAAATTCCAAATAACTATGACTATGACTAGGAAAAGAAATTTTTTTTATTAATCCCTTTTAAAAGAGATAGGAATTAAAAGAAATAAGAATTAAAAGAGATAAGAAACGGCGAATCAGAAACAATGAATTCAGAATAATCAAAATTAATATTATTTTATTGATTTTATGAAACATCCATATCAATATTCCTGGATCATCCCTTTAGTTCCACTTCCAGTCCCTATCTTAATAGGGGTGGGACTTCTAGTTTTTCCCACCGCAACAAAACATCTTCGCCGTATGTGGGCTTTTATTAGTATTTTATTCTTAAGTATAGTTATGATTTTTTCCATCGATCTATCTATTGAGCAAATAGATGGAACTTCTATTTGTCAATTTCTAAGGTCTTGGACTCTCAATAATGATTTTTCTTTTGAATTCGGATACTTTATTGATCCACTTGCGTCTATTACGTCAATATTAATCACTACTGTTGGGATTCAGGTTCTTATTTATAGTGACATTTATATGTCTTATGATCAAGGATATTTGAGATTTTTTGCTTATATGAGTTTTTTCAATGCTTCAATGTTAGGATTAGTTACCAGTTCGAATTTCATACAAATTTATATTTTTTGGGAATTGGTTGGAATGTGCTCTTATCTATTAATAGGGTTTTGGTTCACGCGACCGATTGCCGCAAGTGCTTCTCAAAAAGCATTTGTAACTAATCGTGTAGGGGATTTTGGATTATTATTAGGAATCCTAGGTCTTTATTGGATAACAGGTAGTTTCGAATTTCGAGATTTATTCGAAATATTGAATAACTCGATTTATAATAATCAGGTTAACCTTTTATTTCTTACTTTGTGTGCATTTCTATTATTTGCGGGCCCAGTTGCCAAATCCGCGCAATTCCCTCTTCATGTATGGTTACCCGATGCCATGGAAGGTCCTACTCCTATTTCGGCTCTTATCCATGCTGCTACTATGGTAGCGGCGGGAATTTTTCTTGTAGCTCGCCTTCTTCCGCTGTTCATAGTAATACCGTACATAATGAATCTAATATCTTTGATAGGTATAATAACAGTATTTTTAGGAGCTACTTTAGCTCTTGCTCAACATGATATTAAGAGAGGTTTAGCTTATTCTACAATGTCTCAATTGGGTTATATGATGTTAGCTTTAGGGATGGGTTCTTATCGAGCCGCTTTATTTCATTTGATTACTCATGCTTATTCCAAAGCCTTGTTGTTTTTAGGATCTGGATCAATTATTCATTCAATGGAAGCCGTTGTTGGGTATTTTCCAGATAAAAGCCAGAATATGGTTCTTATGGGTGG